TAAAAGACCCGCTTACCCCCAAATGACCTTGCCCAATAGGGAAATCCCAATTCATTGGTCCTTTCGATACAATCAAATAGAAAGCCCCAAGGGCGCCATATTCTAGGAGCCCAAACTATGTGATTGAATAAATCCTCCTCTATCTGTTGCGCTCCTTCCCCTTCTTCAAACTCCGATTCGTATTTTTCATAGAGAAATCTCTGATCAACGATAGAACAAGATCCATTTTGAATCATATTTAAGGGATTCCTTCGTTCGGGCCAAAGAAACAATGTCACTCGATCATTATCAAACTGACTGCAATCTTTTTCTGTCCGTGAGGATCCCACCAGAGCGCCTTCTACTTCTAATAGGCCATGAATTAGATCTAATAGGCCATGAACTAGATCAGAATCATTCTCAACGAGTCTATAAGAAGTGATCTCATTTTTTTCATCAGGTCCGGGTAGAGACCAAAGGTCTTGAGCGACCGATCCGGCAGAACAACTCAAAAGATAAAGAAATATCGTTAATTTTTTCATGCTCGTTCCAAGTTCGAAGTACCATTTGTACAAAAAAGAATCCCCTTCGTTACATAATTTCTTCTTTATATAGATAGATATAGGATCTATGGAGCAATTACTTAGAAGTACATTTTGTGAAACAGCCCTTCCTGTCTGATAGAAAAGGATCCCATGATTCTGAACCGATCTTACATGGGATCGCAAATCCCAAGTTTGTCTATGAAGAGCAGATCTAATTATATTAGTGTCTACAATTGATTTCTTTTGTATAATACTAATCGATAGGGCCTCATTGGTAAGTGCTACAAGATCTCGTATATTGGAACCCATAGTTATGGACCCGAATTCATTAGTGTCGAACATTTTCTTTTCCAAGTGAAATCCCCTAGTATATGAAAGGGTGAAAAAGTGCTTTCGTTGTTGTGGAATAAGAAGCCTTCGTATCTTAATGCATGTATTTAATTTATCCGGAGCTATTAGAGCGGGATCTACTTTTCGGGGAATATGAGTCGAAGCAATAACAAGAATATTTCTAGTGGAACATCTTTCACAATCCCCGGAGAGATAGTTCACAAATAGACCTAGGGATAAGTAATTCGACTCATTCATATCCAGATCATGAATGTTTGGAATCCATATTATGCAAGGAGACAGTGCTTTTGCTAATTCGAATTGAAGGGTGATATAAAATGGGTCTATTTCCGGCATCCTATCCCTATCCATAGTTAGCGCATTCTCCGTTAGAAACTCCAGCTCCATATCAATATCAAGGTCACGGTCGATATCGTCACTATCATCGATATCGTCACTATCATCGATATCGTCACTGTCACTATCGTCAATATCATCAATAAGATTAGGCTTCTTATACAAGAACTTGTTCAGAAATACTGTAATGAAAGGAACATAGGAGTTTGTCGCTAGGTATTTGACCAAATAGGATCGTCCAGTTCCTATAGAACCTATCACTAAAATACCCCTAGGGGGGGATAGGGCTAAGCAGAGCGAAAAGGGTTTTCCATGAGATGGGAAATGAAAACTATTAGCCCCACACGGGGTTTGTGAATAAGTGATTGTCTGATAATGAGCAAGGAATATCCGTCTTTCTGCTAAACAGGATGTATTGAACTCATAATTCATTAGATACTTTTTATGAATGTCAACTAAGTATCGTAAGTAAATTGCTCCCGGTTGTTCAATCATTTGAAAACCAGAGTCATTCTTTGATAAATGATCACTATGAGTCAGACTCAATAGAATTTGATCAATCCTTTTTTCTGTCGTTAAGGTAGAGAACTGAACCAAGACTTCTCTTTCCTTATCATCAATCGAATCACTGTTCAAGACCCAGGATTCTATTTTATCATCAATCCAATCACTATTCACATTTTTTCTTTTTCTTATCAAGGAATAGATCGCTTTACTTGTATGACTTAGATGTCTCGTATTTCTCGAAAAAGCGATTCGATTGATGGGATTTGGTATGATACTTATGAGATCGATGAGATTCCAATATTTCTTCTTCGAACGTATTGATTTGACCCCAGAAGAAGCAGAACCCCATATTTCTTCTATAAAATCTCCTAATTGTTCCAGAGCAACTAGAAAGAGATTCTTTAACCAGAAAGAATTCACTTCAAATGTAGGATACCTATCCAGAAGTTTTCGCAACTCAATCATGTATGATGGAATCATCAAAGATTTGACCTTTTCGAACTCTGCATGTAACTCACTATAGGCTCGAGAAATAAAGAGAAGATGTGTATGAACGAGATATCCAGTAACAAGAAGAAGGAAAAGGATTGAATAGAGGAACTCCCGAACATTTGTCGATCTCAGATGTGTCGATATCAATGGTGACTCATTATTTCGATGAATAATTTCTCCGGCGGACAGAAGACAATTATGTAAACACTCACTCGAAATCTCACTTATCAGATTCCATTGTGGAAGACACAATTTTTTCTGAAGAATTTGCCATGATATACGCTGCATAA